AAAACCAAAGCCCCTTATCGGATTTGAACCGGTGACTTACGCCTTACCATGGCGTTACTCTACCACTGAGTTAAAGGGGCTTATTTCATTTAATTCCTGAATGGATCACTATGTTGATAATATATCTATATTATCATATTATATTACATATCATATACAGAATACAGACAGCAGCGGTAGACTCTTGGTTGCTAATGTCTTATTCTTGAATAAGAAAATCTTGAATAAAATTAATAATAAATATGGTTTTTTCTATTTCTATTAGACGAAATGATATATCTTTATATATAGAATAGAGTGAAGAATACTGATTCTAATGAATAATTCATGAATATGAATCACAAACCAAAAGATTCTCTACAATTAGGTAGGAAAGGTGAAAAATCCCTTGTATTTAATCATAGCATTCTATTATTATTTAATCATAACATTTTATTATATTGACAATATAAAAAGATTTATATTATAATCAGAGTATGATAGCGGTTATGCAAGTAGCCCCCATCGTCTAGTGGTTCAGGACATCTCTCTTTCAAGGAGGCAGCGGGGATTCGACTTCCCCTGGGGGTAGGGTATACTACGAAAGGAAGTTGATCACGGATTACAAATAAGCCTAAAAGTGATTCTTTGTGGGTCGATGCCCGAGCGGTTAATGGGGACGGACTGTAAATTCGTTGGCAATATGTCTACGCTGGTTCAAATCCAGCTCGGCCCAAAAAATCGCCAATCTACCATGAGGGGGTATAACCCCCCTCCTTACAAAATACTCGATACGGAGATAAAAAAGAATCCAAATTTCTGGTAGATCACCTATTTATTTCCTGGGGATTGTAGTTCAATTGGTCAGAGCACCGCCCTGTCAAGGCGGAAGCTGCGGGTTCGAGCCCCGTCAGTCCCGTCGGATCGACTAAATACATTAATCAATTCTTTCAAAACTCTATTTTTCTTTACTTCTCGTCCAAGAAAAGAATATGTTAGTGGGTTAGTCCAATTAGTGCTAGCACTGTAGTAAGCATTTCAAGAAAGACGAGATATATTTTATCGATTGTTCCAGATTCATGGAATGGAATAGAGTCCTCTATCTTTTTGGAGTGGTTTTTTTCTTAGTTGAGGTTGAAACTATGTTAATAATGGGGAAGGGCGATCATATGATACTTCATCGGATAATTATACACGGGAGATGTAAGGTAATACAAAAAAAAAAAAAGAACAGAAATGAATGATAAAAAAGGGCTTTTTTTTAGATCAGGAATCTAAGTTGGGATTCGTTATGATTAAACGAACTTCCTATGTTATACTATTCCATTTTTGACGACGAATTCATTTCAGAATTCAGATATTGTTATTCATGATATTGATTCGATTCAAAACCATCGAGAGGTAATTCATCCATTGAATTGAAAAGGGAGGGGCTTGTCATCTCTATGGGATTAAATCCCGGGTTATTTTTAAATTTGATTTTTTATTTATATTATGGAAGTAAATATTCTTGCATTTATTGCTACTGCACTATTCATTTTAGTTCCTACCGCCTTTTTACTTATCATTTATGTAAAAACAGTCAGTCAAAATAATTAATTAATTTGAATTAAACTAAGTTTACTCAGTTTAATTCAAGAATTCACGAAATAAACTGAAAACAAATTTCGCGTCTTAAACTTTAACTGAAATAAGACGACTACAATTCCCAGTATCCAGTATAGAAATCGTATAGTAGAAAGAAATAGATGAATCTTTCTACCATACGATCTACATATTAGTATCATTATAGATTAAACATATTATCTTCGTGTATACTTGTGTGGATAGTGCTATATCATCCCAGTTTATTTATTTACTATATTTTTTTGTTTTGATTAATCTGAAAGAATCATTTTATTCTTATGTCTTAGGGTTCTAATTATTCTATTTTTATATTATTTTAACTAGGAATCCAGGTATCTATCAAAAGAAAGGAATCCCAGCAATGAAGTAAAACCGATTAGGGGTGTATAGTAATAAAATAATTAGCAAACTTTAAATTGATTGAATAGTTTCGCGAGCACTTCTTGGGTTTTGAAAAGGAAGAGTAAGCCTCATCGATTTTTAAGGGTACCGCCTCAACCATGCTATGAAATGGGATTCGATAAAGCATAAACAGTAAAGAGAGAAACATCTCAAGAAAAAAGAATAATAGAAAAAAAGGGTCCGGTCGTCCTTCGTACCCGTCTCTAAGCCTGCTAAGAGTCCGTTGATTGAAATTCGCCCTAATTTTGTTGGAAAAAGGTTTCTATCATACAGATTCAAAATACAAAGAAAAGGAGCAGTGAAATATCTCTTTGATCGAAAGAGTATGATTTATAGAATACATTACTTTATTCGATATAGAATTAAAAAAAAATGAAGATCTTTCGATTCTCTTTTACTAAAGAGTTCAAAACGCGTTGCAGAACGATTTAGAAAACAATTGATATAGCACGATTCCTCAACTCAATTAGTAATACCCTTATAGTCCACTTCT